GATAACTCTGAAAAGAAAGATTCCCCATCTTTTCTTTTATTTCCGGAGAAATACGATCGGAGGGTGCTAATTCGAATCCTTCAGGTAAAATAAGAACGGCCCCCACATTTAAAGATCCCCGTTTCCCATTAGAAAGAACCTGTTTCAGTTGGATATCATAGGGAATTCTAACAACTGCTTCAAATACAGTATCTGGAAGTACCGCTTGTGGAACCTCAATATCCACGGGCTTGTTGGCTAAATGACAATTGGCGCATACAATACGCCCAGTAGCTTCTCGTGGATTCTCATAGCCCTGTTGTGCAAAAATGGGATATGCATGTGAAATAGATGTCCGAGTTATTACATATATAAATATAATGACCGATACGAAAATGGATCGAGTCATCTGTTCCTTTATCCAAGAAAAGATATTTCTATTTTGCATGGTCCAATCATTGATCCCGAAAATTTCTACATTTCTACAATAAATTGGGTAGGTTGCTAGTAGAGTTCCCTATCCACGATTCTGCTATTTTACTGGGATCCAGGAGTCATTTCCTGGATCGGTAGAAACCTAAAAATAAAAATAAAGTAACATTTTTTTTGAATGGTTTGTTTATGTACGAAGTAAAAACATTATGATTAGATTTATATCAGTGGATCATTTTTAGTCATTCATTGAATGATAAATGACTACAAGTGACGGAGATACACGATTTAAATAACGGAAGATCAAATATTTTAAAATTGTATCTAAAATGACTGGAAAGGTGGAAACAAGACCAGATATAATTTGATTATTATGAGAAAATCCAAAATCCTTGTAAACAGAACCAATCATTAGTTCCCAACCATGAGGCGAGTGGAATCCAATACATAAATCCGTTAATAAAAGAATGGAAAAAGCTTTTATTGTGTCGCTTAAGTTATAGAGAAATTTCCGAACCCAAGAATTAATAATACAAAGTTCTTCATTACCCAGAATAGAATAACCGCTTAGAATAGTGAAGCTTATTATATTTGTCGAAAAATGTAAAATGGTATGGATATGATCCTCATTGTACATTTTGACCAATTGAATCGTTTCTTTGTGTATTCCTATATGAAGCTTTTGTATATGTGTATCGGGGTACTCCTTTATCATTTCGTCAAAAATGAGGAGTTCTTCTAATTCTATGAATTTTTCCAGAACGTTCTTTTCTTGAATATCATTCAAAAAAACTTCGGATTGCCCAGCATTCCACCAATTAGTAACCAAAGATTCCACACTTTTATTAAATGAAAAAGAAATCCACCAGGGCAAAAAAACTATAGATGTAAGATATAGAAGTGGGTTGAATGCTTTCTTTTTTGGCATTTTAAATCTGTGAATTGTTAATGAAATCACCTCATTCCTCGATTCTATCCAATCTGATATTTCCATGAAATATGAGTTCTATAACAAACAAGGTATTGAATCCATAGCCCCTCCCTTTATTTAAATTGAATTACTGAAGTAGTCCTTAGATCTATCTGGAAACAATATTTTTATTTTTTATGTCTTCATTCGAAGCAATTCTATTCTTTCGATGAATGCTCTAATGAGCCACTTCAAGTCAAGAAATGCATATTTTTCGGATTTCTAGACAAAACAAAAACAGAATTTAATTACAAGATATGATCCATCTATATCTAACATATAGATTAAAAAATATTGGACCCCAAAAATAAAATATCAAAGTATAAATATCAAGTATGTATGTATATAGTCTTAGTTTTTCGGATATATATGATGAATCCATACTTCAGTATACTTGTTCCTAGTATGAAAAAATGAAGTGGATTTCCTATACAATCCATCGTTTTGGTGGAAAAAGCGCTTTGTTTTCGGTTTTCTGGTTGTTTCACACGCGTCTGCTTTTGTTTTGCTCGAATGAGCGACCTGAAAAAACAAAAGTTCAGTTTTTATATAACAACAAATAAAATTCCTGAGGTCCTTACTTAATGCTGCGAAAGCATTCATTCTTCAATTCATTTCATTTCAAAATACTTCAATTGGTACGCGCAAAAAATAGGCCAATTCCGCAGCCTTTTGTTCAATTTCTCGTGGAGTCAAATTCTCATCAGTACGAGTCAAAGGAATGGCACCCTGGCCTCTGATTTCCATATAAAGTACACGCCGGGAATAAATACCTTCTTTAACCTCTATTCTAATCGACTGAATATCTCTCATAAGGAATCGAAGAAAGATTCGACGATTTCTTCCAGGGAATCCCCAACGAAAAATACACACTATTCCTTTTTTTCTATCAAATCTATCATAACCACTACCCACATTCCACGAAATTGTGCACCATAAATAGGAGCTAATGAACAAACCTGCGATCCCATAGAAAGACATCACGATCCCTTGTGGGAAAAAAAGGATTTGCTGAGAAGGAAATAAGGATATCAGATTCCTACCAAGGTAACTAGAAATTCCAACTAATAAGAAGCCCAGTGAACCTAAAAAAAGGATACAGGCCCAGAAGAAATTACTTGTTTTTCGAGACCCCATTATAAGTTCTATCCATATATGTTCTGATCGCCAGTTCATACTAGATCCAGTTGTTTAATTTTATTGAAATTTAGAGAATAACAAAAATTTGACTTTATTTTTTTGTTCCCGAAGCAACTCTTATCAACTAGCACTCTTATTATGATGTGAACCATCTATCCTCATATATCATGCCATGATGTTTCGACGCGCATAATAGCTTTTTCATTAGTGTTCGGAAAAATCCACATGTTGTATCCTACGTCCACTAAATAGATAAATAAAAATGGATATCCGTATTATATTATGATATGACCCAAGTCCGAGTCTTGAAAAAAAAAATGAACGAGATTTGGTCCCGTCGAATCTAGATAATCTTGTTTTTTTGAACATGAAGAAATAGGGAAGCCATTGCAATTGCCGGAAATACTAGACCCACTAAAGGCACAAAAAAAGAGGGTAAATTGAAAGTTGTCATAGAATGGATACCTCGATTTAATATTTTGTACCTGTTATAAAGATATCTTATGATAAGTATATCGATTATCAGTATATAATAATAGGTACAAAAAACGTAGAACTAAATAAGTGTACCTATTCACTTTTATATTTTATATCTATTGATTATTCTTGTTTTCTTATACTTATCTTCTAATAAATAAAATACCAATCTTCTAATAAATAAAATACCAAAAAAGGTTCTTACAAGTTATCGCAGATTCTAAGAAATTTAACCCAACAGTGATTCTTAATAAAACCAAAACGGAAAGTTTTTTGAGAATAATTCAATATTAATATTTATATCTATCTATCAATATTTATATCTATCAATATCTATAATAAAAGAAATTATCTATAAAAATACGTAAATTACATGAATTTTTCTTAATTTAGGATAAAAATGAATTCTTTTATCCTATTGATAGAGCCTTCCTGATTACTAATCATCCATTATGATTACTAATCATCCATTATATAGGTAGAAATAAAATGGATTTGTAGGAAATAAGAAAAGAATGATTATCAACAACTTATGATCCGTTATACAATTGTATCTTATCTTATAACCTCGAGTCTTAAAACCTCGAGTAAAACTCCATGCTTATTATTTTTTATTTTCACTTTGATTACTATAAACAAACTAAATCAAATTGAAACGAAATACTTGTAAACTTCAAATAAAAAAAAAAAACGGAATTAAATGATCTACTTGATTCAATTTTGATTCAAAGGATGGAAACCGTGAAGCTGAAATAACTCACTCAGAACACCCTTTAAAAGATTACGCGGTACGATTGGGTCGAATAAGCCCTTGTGGAATAAATACTCAGCTTCTTGTGACCCATCAGGTACTGTCTTATTCAATGTTTGTTCAATTACTCTTTTACCTGCAAATGCAATGTAAGCATTAGGTTCAGCAATAATGATATCTCCTAACATACCAAAACTGGCAGTCACCCCGCCGGTTGTGGGAGATGTAAGGATTGATACGTAGAATAACTTTTTATTTGATTGATAATTATATAAAGCTGAAGATATTTTAGCCATCTGCATCAAGCTCAAACTTCCTTCTTGCATGCGGGCTCCCCCTGAAGCACACACTATAATAAGGGGTAGAGATCTATTAGTAGCATATTCGATCAAACGGGTGATTTTCTCGCCTACTACGGATCCCATACTGCCCCCCATAAACTGAAAATCCATAATCCCAATTGCTATGGAAAGACCGTTTAATTGACCTATGCCTGTTTGAACAGCCTCAGTTAACCCTGTCTTTTTTTGATAAGAATCAATACGATCCTTATAAGGCTCCTGCTCCGAATGAAATTCAATGGGGTCCACTGAAACCATGTCCTCATCCATAGCATCCCAAGTGCCTGGATCAATCAAAAGTTCGATTCTTTCTGAACTATTCATTTTCAAATGATATCCACATTGTTCACAAATATTCCGTTTTAACCTAAAAAATTTCTTATAATTTAATCCATAACAATTTTCGCATTGAACCCACAAATTCCTGTATTTTTTACTTATATCGAGATCGCTTCCACTTGTGGTGGTTTGTATACTGAAACTATCACTGTCAATACTATTTACGCTTTCATTACAAATATAACTATAAATGTAACTCTTACTGTAATTGTCACTACCGCTTGAAACGTAACTATCAATATGGATTTCAGAACGAAGATAACTCTCAATGCAACTAGTAATGGGATTATTCCAACTATATTGATGAGTATCATACATGTAACGATTGTAGTACTGATTGTCATTCTTAGGTCCATCATTCGGATAACTATAATTTAGGCAACTAGAAAAAAAACCGCCCAATTCACTCAGAAAAGAACAATCGTCTTCAACCTCAAAAATACAATTTTCAATATCCAAATAGATGGAATAATTTTCACCATTACTATCCTTAACTAAAAAAGTGTCATCAGAGATCAAACTCTGAATGTTGCTGACACCAAATAAAGGATCAATATTATTAGAGCTGTCA